GTCTATTTACGATTCCGGAATAACATGAAATTTGAAGCCAATTGATGTAAGTTCTTTCTAAGAGGTGGAATAGAATAACAACCCCTTTACATACAAGGGAATGAGTATGTGGTGGGGCGAAAGGGCTTGGACCTTTCAACCCCGGTACCTCTAAACGTTACCGGCAATCTACCACGGAACGCCCTCGACTTTCATGCTGATTTTTTTGATCTCATTTTTCTTATAAGAAAAATATAATTACGCCATTGATTTACTTGTTATTTATGTCGATATTTTATTATAGTGTTGCATTATAATAAAATATCGACATATTTTCTAGAGGGTTCTTTCTTGTGTTTTGTTCCGCGTCTTCTTCGTCGAGAAAGTTCAAACCCAAGTCTATAAATTACTATCCTTTGTCCTCAATGTCCAAACATTATTCTATAAATTACTCTTGGCCATCATGCATTTCCAAACACCATTCGATAAACCCCTCTTCGCCGACAAGGTTCAAACATGCGGATACAAATTGCTCTTCGCTGAGAAGGCCTAAATGGGAGTTTCTAAAGTCGTCGTAGCCGAGTAAGAACCAATACAGGTCTCGAAATTTTTTTTTCTTTACCCTCGCGACGAGATAGTCTGCGCGATATTTTTGATATTTTTTATCGCACGTGTCTAGTACTTTGAGCATCCGTCCAAATTCCATACGTACTCGCAGCCAGGCATGTACATGTGGTACATATTCTCGAATGGCGTATGGTTTGTTTCTTAGGTTGGTTCGTAGAGCGTTTCGTAGAGATTCGCGAGCGACCAAATCTAAGTTGGAAGCGGGGTCGGAAAATGGTTCCTCACCTTCGAAGAGGAAACGTTTCCAGGCGCCAAACCAAAACCCAACCCTGATATCATACTGCGTTTCGGTTGTTCTTTCTAGCAGCGCGCATTGAAGTTCGGCCCAAAGACAAGCTTTTGTTGCGCGAATAGAGTTTGCATTTCGAAAAAAATTTTTTTTTTTTTTCGAAAGCCAGTTGGCTCCTTCGGCTTTGGCAAAGTCGATGATACTCCCCGAGGCGGCACCATTCCGCGACGCGTATTTTTTCAAAAGAGTAGATACGATCTCGCGACGCCCCATTGCAAGGCAGATTACGCAAAATATTTCGTAGAAGTCCCTGTCCTTGTTATCCGAGGGTAGTATCCCCCCTTCAGTATAACAAAGGTATTTCCTTTTCGGTAGATGCAGAGGCCCATTATAGAGCGAAATGCACTTACCTCGTTGTACCAAAATTCCCAATGTAGGTCGAAATCCATAATAGAGTCCAACCCCAACGACCGAATCAGTTCTCTTCATAAACAAGTTCTGTTCCATAATAACCTTCCTGGGTTTTACAAAATGATTTAAAATGTCTAGTCAATTTTTTATATATTCAATTATATATATGGAATTCAATATATGAATGAAATATATATGCGTCGGGTGCGGTAATAGGTGCGATATTAGCATCATTAGTCATTCCCGATCTAAAACAACTAGCACAACTTGTCAACGTCCATGGGGACTTATTTTCCCGGTCAAATTCTCGACTCCATCTGACTAGTTCTGGGTTCGAATCCCCGGCAACCCTTTGTTCAAAAAATCCTCTGTAGAGAAGAGAGACATTTTTACCTATTTTTTCTTCAATGAAAATTGAAGTGTGATAATTTACTGATAATTCTATGATTCCGGTCTGGAGTTTAGAGGGACTAATATATGTTATAACGCTCTATAGTCCCTGTAGGTAAGATATGTTATAAAAATCTATAGTTCCTATGAAAAGGTTTTTGGATGATTTTGGCGGCATGGCCGAGCGGTAAGGCGGGGGACTGCAAATCCTTTTTCCCCAGTTCAAATCTGGGTGTCGCCTGACTATTTGACATAGATAGCGATCGATCTAGATTATACTTTATTACTTAAAAAAGTAAAAAAAGAGTGGGCCTTAGTATTTCTAGCCTATTTTACTTGTCTTTAGTCTTTGCCGATTCGAAATCATAGAGGAATTTTTTAGAAGTGGATTTATGAAATTGGTTCCTCAACAGTCTTCGGTGAGAATCCCTTTTTGACTCTGCACCATTGATTCCACTATTATTAGGGAGCAATAATCGAATAATTCTATCATAGAGATAGGGGACATAATTCACATGGAGCTAGTAAGTCTCGCTTGGGCTGCTTTAATGGTAGTTTTTTCATTTTCCCTTTCACTTGTAGTCTGGGGAAGAAGTGGTCTCTAGAAGTACTACTAATTGAGTTAAGGAATCAAACTGGATCAATTCTTTTAGAAATCGTTCTACATATAGCATTTTGAACGATTTACTATCAAGATCTCTTCATTTTCAAATTGCATTGAATTCTAGTGAAGGAATGTATTCTATACAAGTAAAACGCTTCTTTCCGATTGATCGGAACAAATAGATGTATCAAAGAAATCAAAGTGGGCCCTCTGTCAATTCCAGATAGAAAATGAATATAAATATCTACCATGAAGATAATATGGTAGATTGATCCAGAGGAAACCTCTAGCTTTATTAGAACCACTAAGATACAGTCCGGTAAGAAAGAACTTAATGAATCTTTCTTACCCTACTCTCAGATCTCAGAGAAGACTGCCGATTCGAGCCCGTCCATTTCATTTATTCATTAGAATACGAAAAATGAGAATTCCTTTCATTTGATCTTATCAATAGTTGATAAGATCAAGTTTCATTTAAACTAATTAATTATTTTGACTAACTGTTTTTACATAAATAATAAGTAGAAAAGCAGTAGGAACTAAAATGAAGAGTGCAGTAGCAATAAATGCCAGAATATTGACTTCCATAATCTCATCCCTTTTTCTTTCACAATAACTCGGGATTTAATCCCCTAGAGAAAATCAATCTTGCACACGTAACTTCACTGAATGAATAACCTCTCGACGAGATTGACTCGGATCAATAGCATGAACAAGACTATCTAAGCGATCAAATCCATTCGTCGTCAAAAATTGAATAGTATAACCTAGGGAGATCTTTTATCCATACCGAATCCAAAATAAGATTCCCGACCCAATCCAAAATTCCTTTAGTTAGCATTATGTAGCATTCTTTTCTCTTGTTTAGTTTCTATAACCTATCTTAGGTCTCCCTTGTCCAATCATCAAATAGCGTATCATCTCACCACCCATCCCTTTCCATTAGTTACAAACAACAAGACAAGCAAAGCGGAAAAAGATAAGCTCTAAACGCCGTTTTTTAATGATCTCATTTTCTTTGGAAGACAATGAAATGGGATAAAGCTGAGTCTCGGGAAAAAGATGGAATATTTCAGTAAATTCACTATTTTCGTTATTTTCATTTTAGTGTAGGGTTTGTTCTTTCTTCGACAAGACCCTGAAAAAATAGAAAAACTAGTAAGGAAAAAGGATTCAATTCCATTATCAAAAGCTCAGTGTCCAATTTGAATCCAATTTATTTGTAACCTTCCTATTTAGTAATTAGGCTTACACAAACAAAAAAGAGCCAGAAGGGGAGATTTTGTTAAATTAAGTTTGTATTATACAAGAAACGAATTCCATCCGTAGGAGATGCGCCCGAGAAAGAGATCGGACTTTGTTTCCTTACATGAATGGGGATCAATCCAAAAAGAAGACTCAGTATCTCTTGGAATACTTACTCTAAGAATAATGCTACCAACCAATCATTGGACTAACCTACATTTGTCTTTCTCCAATCAATCAGTCCTCGTTGAAGTGACGAGAACTCCGAACCGAACCCCCTTGGGATTGACATGTTGTCCCAAGGCCCCACGTTCCGAGAAAGAGGAGCGGCGGATTGGTGTACTTATTCGATTCGTCGGGACTGACGGGGCTCGAACCCGCAGCTTCCGCCTTGACAGGGCGGTGCTCTGACCAATTGAACTACAATCCCAGGGAACTAAGGGATCTAGCAGAAAATGTGATTCTTTTTTATTCCCCCTATCAGGTATTTCTGAAGAAGAAGGGGGTTCTACCATGAGATGGTAGATTGGTGAATTGTTGGGTCGAGCTGGATTTGAACCAGCGTAGACATATTGCCAACGAATTTACAGTCCGTCCCCATTAACCGCTCGGGCATCGACCCAGGAAGAATCAATTTTAGGTATATTGGTAATCCCTGACCAACTTCTTTTCGTAGTACCCTACCCCCAGGGGAAGTCGAATCCCCGTTGCCTCCTTGAAAGAGAGATGTCCTGAACCACTAGACGATGGGGGCATGCTCAACCGCTATGATACTTCGTATATGGATACTTAGTATATGAACGATTTTGGGAAATTGTCAATATACAATATAATAGGTATGAAGAGATCCGAATTCTCCTTCAGTTTTTTACGATTTCCTATTCATTTTGGATTCGTCATTCCTATTTATGTTTCATTCATTCGATTCGCCATTTTATTTGTTTATAGAAATCTAGCTTCTATGAATTTTCTACTAAAATTAAAGACAAAAATTGCACGAATACAAAAAGAAAGATAGGCTTCTTTGAGGGAGTGATTGGTCCGTCCGAAAAGAAAGAGTTAAGGGGCGGGTGAAATTGCATTTTTTACGCTCTCATGGATAAGATGAGATATCCCTAGCGCTCTTTCCCATTAAGCTAGGAAATGAACAAACAAGAAATCTGGGAATGGGGATTCAAGAAGTTATTGAAAATTCCTTTTTCTCTAAGAATTGAGTTCGGGGACCAGTAGAATCTAGTCCACATATGATTCAAAAAATATCTGGAATCTATGGGGAATTAGGCAGTGGACATGGATCAATCAAGTTAAGTTCGTTCTGATGGGGATCCAGTCAATACAAGAAAAACAATTCACGAAAGTTGGTTTTGAAACAGCCTTGCCGTTTATCCTAGACTTGCTAGTTAAGAATAAGCCACTCGCCGCTATAAGTTTACTGTATGGACTTATCTAACTAGACTTCGCTATATAAAATCTATTTATCTACATATAATATTTGACCCGCATACTAGATAGTAT